GCTAGCGTAGCTTAATATAAAGCATAGCACTGAAGATGCTAAGACGAGTCCTAAGAAACTCCGCATGCACAAAGGCATGGTCCCGACCTTACTATCAGCTCTAACTCAACTTACACATGCAAGTATCCGCAACCCAGTGAATATGCCCTCAATCCCCCGCCCGGGGACGAGGAGCGGGCATCAGGCACAAACATTAGCCCAAGACGCCTAGCCAAGCCACACCCCCAAGGGAATTCAGCAGTGATAGACATTAAGCCATAAGTGAAAACTTGACTCAGTTAGTGTTAAGAGGGCCGGTAAAACTCGTGCCAGCCACCGCGGTTAGACGAGAGGCCCCAGTTGATATTACAACGGCGTAAAGGGTGGTTAAGGACAGACAAAAATAAAGTCAAATGGCCCCTTGGCCGTCATACGCTTCTAGGTGTCCGAAGCCCTAACACGAAAGTATCTTTACTAAATTTACCTGACCCCACGAAAGCTGGGAAACAAACTGGGATTAGATACCCCACTATGCCCAGCCGTAAACCCAGGCATCCACCTACAATCAGATGCCCGCCAGGGTACTACGAGCATTAGCTTGAAACCCGAAGGACCTGACGGTGTCTCAGACCCCCCTAGAGGAGCCTGTTCTAGAACCGATAACCCCCGTCTAACCTCACCACTTCTGGTCACCCCAGCCTATATACCGCCGTCGTCAGCTTACCCTGTGAAGGTAATAAAAGTAAGCAAAATGGGCACAGCCCAATACGTCAGGTCGAGGTGTAGCGCATGGAGTGGGAAGAAATGGGCTACATTTTCTAGTATAGAATATAACGGATACGCACCATGAAACTAGTGCTTGAAGGAGGATTTAGTAGTAAAAAGGAAATAGAGTGTCCCTTTGAACCCGGCTCTGAGACGCGTACACACCGCCCGTCACTCTCCCCGGTCAAAACGCACCAAAAATACCTAATGTAATAGCATCGACAAGGGGAGACAAGTCGTAACACGGTAAGTGTACCGGAAGGTGCACTTGGATTAAACCCAGGGCGTGGCTGAGCTAGTCAAGCATCTCACTTACACCGAGAAGACATCCATGCAAATTGGATCACCCTGAGCCAAACAGCTAGCTTAACTACTTAATAACCAAACAATATAAATAAAACAGAATAAGACTTACACCAAAAACTAAACCATTCTTTTACCTGAGTATGGGAGACAGAAAAGGTTCTACAAAGCAATAGAAATAGTACCGCAAGGGAAAGCTGAAAGAGAAATGAAACAACCCATATAAGCACTAAAAAGCAAAGATTAAAACTCGTACCTTTCGCATCATGATTTAGCTAGTATATTCAAGCAAAGAGACCTTTAGTTTGAAACCCCGAAACCAGGTGAGCTACCCCGAGACAGCCTATTAAGGGCCAACCCGTCTCTGTGGCAAAAGAGTGGGAAGAGCTCCGGGTAGAAGTGATAGACCTACCGAACCTGGTGATAGCTGGTTGCCCAAGAAATGAATAGAAGTTCAGCCTCGTATTCCCCAAATCAAACACCCAAATTAAGACCGCAAGAGAAACACACGAGAGTTAGTTAAAGGGGGTACAGCCCCTTTAACAAAGGACACAACCTTTCCAGGAGGATAAAGATCATAATATATAAAACATACTGTTCTAGTGGGCCTAAAAGCAGCCATCTAAACAGAAAGCGTTAAAGCTCAGACAGAAGAAAGTTTATTATCCCGATAAAAAATCTTACTCCCCTAAATATTATTAGGCCAACCCATGCCTACATGGAAGAGATTATGCTAAAATGAGTAACAAGAAGGCCCGCCCTTCTCCTAGCACAAGTGTAAGCCAAACCGGACTAACCATTGGCAACTAACGAACTCAGCCCAAGAGAGCAGTGTGAATTACAAAAAAACCAAGAAAAACCCACAACTGAACTATCGTTACCCCCACACTGGAGTGCTATCAAAGGAAAGACTAAAAGAAAAGGAAGGAACTCGGCAAACACAAGCCTCGCCTGTTTACCAAAAACATCGCCTCCTGCAACACAGCCAAGTATAGGAGGTCCAGCCTGCCCAGTGACTACAAGTTCAACGGCCGCGGTATTTTAACCGTGCAAAGGTAGCGCAATCACTTGTCTTTTAAATAAAGACCTGTATGAATGGCTAAACGAGGGCTTAACTGTCTCCCCTTTCAAGTCAGTGAAATTGATCTACCCGTGCAGAAGCGGGTATAATAATACAAGACGAGAAGACCCTTTGGAGCTTAAGGTACAAAACTCAACCATGCTAAGAAACTCAATAAAAAGTAAAAACTTTATGGACATGAAATTTTACCTTCGGTTGGGGCGACCACGGAGGAAAGAAAAGCCTCCAAATGGACTGGGAAAACCTCCTAAAGCTAAGAGAGACATCTCTAAGCCGCAGAACATCTGACCAAGCACGATCCGGCCAATATAGGCCGATTAATGAACCAAGTTACCCTAGGGATAACAGCGCAATCCTCTCCCAGAGTCCATATCGACGAGGGGGTTTACGACCTCGATGTTGGATCAGGACATCCTAATGGTGCAGCCGCTATTAAGGGTTCGTTTGTTCAACGATTAAAGTCCTACGTGATCTGAGTTCAGACCGGAGCAATCCAGGTCAGTTTCTATCTGTAACGCCACTTTTCCCAGTACGAAAGGATCGGAAAAGAGGGGCCCATACTTAAAGCACGCCCCACCCCAATTTATGCAAACAAATAAATAAAATAAAGGGAGGGCCAAAACCCCAGCTGGCCAAAATAAGGACATACTGGGGTGGCAGAGCATGGTAAATTGCGAAAGGCCTAAGCCCTTTTAACCAGAGGTTCAAATCCTCTTCCCAGTTTATGCTAAACACCCTAACCACCCACTTAATTAACCCCCTAGCCTACATTGTACCAGTACTTCTAGCAGTGGCCTTCCTAACACTCCTTGAACGAAAAGTACTGGGGTATATACAACTACGAAAAGGGCCTAACGTAGTAGGCCCTTACGGGCTACTACAACCCATTGCCGACGGCCTAAAACTCTTTACTAAAGAACCCGTCCGTCCGTCTACATCATCCCCATTTCTATTTTTAGCCACCCCAGTGCTTGCACTAACCCTAGCCCTAACCCTATGAGCACCAATACCACTACCCCATCCAGTAACTGACCTCAACCTAGGAATCCTATTTATATTAGCCCTCTCAAGCCTTATAGTATATTCAATTTTGGGATCAGGCTGAGCATCAAATTCAAAATATGCACTAATTGGGGCCTTACGGGCCGTGGCTCAAACAATTTCATATGAAGTTAGTCTAGGACTTATCCTGCTGTCCGTAATTATCTTTTCAGGCGGGTATACACTACAAACATTTAACATTGCTCAAGAGAGTGTTTGACTGCTTATCCCCGCCTGACCTTTAGCCGCAATATGGTACATCTCAACACTAGCAGAGACAAACCGAGCACCTTTTGACTTAACAGAAGGAGAATCAGAACTAGTATCCGGTTTCAACGTAGAGTATGCCGGGGGACCATTTGCACTATTTTTCCTCGCCGAATACGCCAACATTCTTCTAATAAACACCCTGTCAGCTGTCCTATTTTTAGGGGCCTCACACACCCCAAGCATTCCAGAACTCACCACAATCAACCTTATAACCAAAGCTGCATTACTGTCTATTATATTTTTATGGGTGCGAGCCTCATACCCACGATTCCGATATGATCAACTAATACATCTAGTGTGAAAAAACTTCCTCCCCCTCACACTCGCCTTCGTATTATGACACACCGCCCTACCAATTGCACTAGCAGGACTTCCCCCCCAACTATAACCAAGGAACTGTGCCTGAACACCCAAGGACCACTTTGATAGAGTGAATTATAGGGGTTAAAATCCCCTCAGCTCCTAGAAAGAAGGGAATTGAACCCATACTCAAGAGATCAAAACTCTAGGTGCTTCCTTTACACCACTTTCTAAGGCGGGGTCAGCCAATTAAGCTTTCGGGCCCATACCCCGAACATGACGGTTAAAATCCCTCCTCCGCCAATGAACCCATACGTACTTACAGTCCTACTATCTAGCCTAGGACTAGGGACCACCCTAACCTTCGCTAGCTCTCACTGGCTCCTAGCTTGAATGGGCCTGGAAATTAATACACTAGCAATTACCCCCCTAATGGCACAACACCACCACCCCCGAGCAGTAGAAGCAACCACAAAATATTTCCTAACCCAAGCCACCGCAGCAGCAATAATCCTGTTTGCAAGCACAACAAATGCCTGAATAACCGGAGAATGAAGCATCAACGACCTATCAGACCCCCTCGCCAGCACAATATTTACAGCGGCCTTAGCACTCAAAATTGGACTCGCACCAATACATTTCTGAATACCAGAAGTGTTACAGGGATTAGACCTATCAACAGGACTCATCTTATCTACCTGACAAAAACTCGCCCCCTTCGCACTCATTATTCAAACATCACAGGCTATCGACCCATCGCTACTAACATTACTAGGAGTTACATCCACACTAATTGGAGGATGAGGGGGATTAAACCAAACCCAACTACGAAAAATTCTAGCCTACTCTTCAATCGCACATATGGGGTGAATAATTATTGTAATCCAGTACACCCCCCAACTCACCTTAATTGCATTAGGAACGTATATTATCATAACCTCCGCAGCATTCCTAACCCTAAAAATAATATTAACGACCAAAATTAGTACACTAGCAACAACCTGATCAAAAAGCCCAATCCTAGCATCAACAACTGCCCTCGTCCTCCTCTCATTAGGGGGCCTCCCCCCACTCACAGGATTTATACCTAAATGGCTAATTTTGCAAGAACTAACAAAACAAGACCTCCCCCTCATCGCCACAATCATGGCCCTGGCCGCCCTAATCAGCCTGTACTTTTATTTGCGTCTATGTTATGCAATAACACTAACCATCTCCCCCAACACAACTAACTCAGCCACCCCCTGACGAACTCAAACAACCCAAACCTCTCTATTTTTAGCCCTCTTCACCACAGCAGCCTTAGGACTACTGCCCACAACCCCAGCTATCCTAATACTAGTCACCTAGGGACTTAGGATAATATTATAGACCAAGAGCCTTCAAAGCTCTAAGTAGGAGTGAAAATCTTCTAGTCCCTGACTAAAGCCTACAAGAAATTAACTCGCATCTCCTGACTGCAAACCAGGCACTTTTATTAAGCTAAGGCCTTACTAGATGGGAAGGCCTCGATCCTACAAACTCTTAGTTAACAGCTAAGCGCTCAAGCCAGCGAGCATCCACCTACTTTCCCCGCCGCCTAGTTGTCAAGGCGGGGAAAGCCCCGGCAGAGTATTAATCTACGTCTTAGGATTTGCAATCCAATGTGTTCTTCACCACGGGGCTGATAGGAAGAGGACTTAGACCTCTGTCTTCGGGGCTACAACCCGCCGCCTAAACGCTCGGCTACCCTACCTGTGGCAATCACGCGCTGATTCTTCTCTACCAACCACAAAGACATTGGCACCCTTTATCTCGTATTTGGTGCCTGAGCCGGAATAGTGGGAACCGCCCTAAGCCTTCTCATTCGAGCTGAACTTAGCCAACCCGGATCACTCCTAGGTGACGACCAAATTTATAATGTTATCGTTACCGCCCACGCCTTCGTAATAATTTTCTTTATAGTAATACCCATTCTTATCGGGGGATTTGGAAACTGACTTGTCCCACTAATAATTGGTGCCCCAGATATAGCATTCCCGCGAATAAATAATATAAGCTTCTGACTACTGCCCCCATCATTCCTGCTGCTACTAGCTTCTTCTGGCGTCGAGGCTGGGGCTGGAACAGGGTGAACAGTATACCCGCCTCTTGCAGGTAATCTGGCCCACGCAGGAGCATCAGTAGACTTAACAATTTTTTCACTCCACCTGGCGGGTATTTCATCAATCCTGGGAGCAATTAATTTCATCACCACAATCATTAACATAAAACCCCCAGCCATCTCCCAGTATCAAACACCCCTGTTCGTATGGTCCGTACTTGTAACCGCTGTCCTCCTTCTCTTATCGCTGCCCGTTCTAGCTGCTGGAATTACAATACTACTGACAGATCGAAATCTTAATACCACATTTTTTGACCCGGCAGGGGGAGGAGACCCAATCCTCTATCAACACCTATTCTGATTCTTTGGACACCCAGAAGTCTACATTCTTATTCTTCCGGGGTTTGGAATTATCTCTCATGTTGTAGCCTACTATTCAGGTAAAAAAGAACCGTTTGGTTATATAGGCATAGTCTGGGCAATAATGGCCATCGGCCTTCTCGGGTTTATTGTGTGAGCCCACCACATGTTTACCGTAGGAATAGACGTAGACACCCGTGCATACTTCACATCCGCAACAATAATTATTGCAATCCCAACAGGTGTAAAAGTATTCAGCTGATTAGCCACCCTTCACGGGGGGTCAATCAAATGAGAAACACCAATACTATGGGCCCTAGGGTTTATTTTCCTATTTACAGTGGGCGGACTTACAGGAATTGTACTATCCAACTCATCACTAGACATTGTTCTTCACGACACCTACTATGTAGTAGCCCACTTCCACTACGTATTATCAATAGGCGCTGTATTTGCCATTATAGCAGCCTTCGTACACTGATTTCCCCTATTAACCGGATATACCCTCCACAGCGCATGAACAAAAATCCACTTTGCAATTATGTTTATTGGGGTCAACCTAACATTCTTCCCACAACACTTTCTAGGCCTAGCAGGCATGCCCCGACGATACTCTGACTACCCAGACGCCTACGCCTTATGAAATACAGTATCATCCATCGGGTCATTAATTTCCTTAGTGGCGGTTATTATATTCCTATTTATTTTATGAGAAGCCTTCGCCGCTAAACGGGAAGTACTATCTGTAGAACTAACAATAACAAACGTAGAATGACTCCACGGCTGCCCTCCTCCTTACCACACATACGAAGAACCAGCATTTGTTCAAACTCAATTAAACTAACGAGGAAGGGAGGAATTGAACCCCCATATGCTGGTTTCAAGCCAGCCACATGACCACTCTGTCACTTCCTTCTTAAGATATTAGTAAAATATAAATTACACCACCTTGTCAAGGTGAAATTGTAGGTTAAATCCCCGCATGTCTTAGACCTGAGGCTTAATGGCACACCCAACACAACTAGGATTTCAAGACGCAGCATCACCCGTTATAGAAGAACTTCTTCACTTTCACGATCACGCATTAATAATCATACTCCTAATTAGCACCTTAGTATTATATATTATTATTGCAATGGTATCAACCAAACTTACTAACAAGTATATCTTAGACTCCCAAGAAATCGAAATCGTATGAACTATTTTACCAGCCGTCATTTTAGTACTTATTGCCCTGCCTTCTTTACGCATTCTATACCTCATGGACGAAATCAACGACCCCCACTTAACAATTAAAGCAATAGGACATCAATGATACTGAAGCTATGAATATACAGATTATGAAAGTCTAGGATTTGACTCTTATATGATCCCAACCCAAGACCTTGCCCCAGGTCAATTTCGACTCCTAGAAACGGACCACCGGATAGTCGTCCCCATAGAGTCCCCAATCCGTATTTTAGTGTCCGCTGAAGACGTATTACATTCTTGAGCTGTTCCATCCCTGGGCGTAAAAATAGATGCAGTCCCAGGCCGGCTTAATCAAGCCGCCTTCATTGCCTCGCGCCCAGGACTATTCTACGGACAATGCTCTGAGATCTGTGGGGCTAATCACAGCTTTATACCAATTGTAGTTGAAGCAGTACCACTAGAACACTTCGAAAACTGATCCTCATTAATACTAGAAGACGCCTCGCTAAGAAGCTAAATATTGGACAAAGCGTTGGCCTTTTAAGCCAAAGATTGGTGACTCCCGACCACCCTTAGTGAAATGCCACAATTAAACCCCGGCCCCTGATTCGCAATCCTAGTATTCTCCTGACTACTTTTCTTAACTGTTATCCCAACTAAAATCTTAAATCATATCTCACCAAATAAACCAACCCCAGTAAGTGCTGAAAAACACAAAACTGGGCCCTGATACTGACCATGATAGTGAGCTTCTTCGACCAATTTGCAAGCCCAACATATCTAGGAATTCCACTAATTGCCATCGCAATTGCACTCCCCTGAGTACTCTATCCAACCCCCTCATCTCGATGGGTTAATAACCGACTCACCACAGTCCAAGGGTGATTTATTAATCGGTTTACCAATCAACTAATACTACCACTAAATATGGGAGGACATAAATGAGCATTATTATTAACCTCATTAATAATTTTCTTAATTACAATTAATATACTTGGCCTGCTACCCTATACCTTCACCCCCACAACACAATTATCCCTCAATATAGGGTTTGCCGTGCCCCTGTGACTTGCCACAGTAATTATTGGAATACGAAACCAACCAACAGTTGCTTTAGGACACTTTTTGCCAGAAGGAACGCCCATCCCACTAATTCCCGTACTAATTATTATCGAAACAATTAGCCTATTCATCCGCCCATTAGCCCTAGGAGTTCGACTCACAGCTAACCTGACCGCAGGCCATCTCCTAATTCAACTTATTGCCACAGCTGTATTTGTTCTAATACCAATAATGCCGACAGTAGCAATCCTGACCGCTGCTGTACTCCTTATGTTAACACTACTGGAAGTTGCAGTCGCAATAATTCAAGCTTATGTGTTCGTACTTCTTTTAAGCCTATATCTTCAAGAAAACGTTTAATGGCCCACCAAGCACATGCCTATCACATAGTTGACCCAAGCCCCTGGCCGCTAACCGGAGCTATCGCTGCTCTACTAATAACGTCCGGCCTAGCAACCTGATTTCACTTCCACTCAACAATACTAATAACCTTAGGACTAATTCTTACATTACTCACCATATACCAATGATGACGTGATATTATCCGAGAAGGGACCTTTCAAGGCCACCACACACCCCCAGTGCAGAAAGGACTGCGATATGGAATAATTCTATTTATTACCTCAGAAGTGTTCTTCTTCTTAGGGTTCTTCTGAGCCTTCTACCACTCGAGTCTAGCACCCACCCCCGAATTAGGAGGATGCTGACCCCCAACAGGAATTTCCCCACTAGACCCATTTGAAGTCCCACTCCTCAATACAGCCGTACTACTAGCATCAGGGGTTACAGTAACATGGGCCCACCACAGCATCATAGAGGGGGAACGAAAACAAGCTATTCAATCCTTAGCACTAACCATTTTACTAGGATTTTATTTTACCGCACTACAAGCCATAGAATATTACGAAGCCCCATTCACAATCGCAGACGGGGTCTATGGTTCAACATTCTTTGTGGCGACAGGATTCCATGGGCTACACGTTATTATTGGATCAACCTTCCTCGCAGTGTGCCTCCTACGCCAAATCCAATACCACTTTACATCTGAACACCATTTCGGCTTTGAAGCCGCTGCCTGATACTGACACTTTGTTGACGTAGTATGACTATTCCTCTACGTGTCTATCTATTGATGAGGCTCATAATCTCTCTAGTATTAAAGTTAGTACAAGTGACTTCCAATCACACAGTCTTGGTTAAACTCCAAGGAAAGATAATGAACTTAATTATAACTATCTTAGTTATTACAACAGCCCTATCCTTGGTCCTAGCGGTTGTATCTTTTTGACTCCCGCAAATAAACCCCGACGCAGAAAAATTATCCCCGTATGAGTGCGGATTCGACCCTCTAGGCTCCGCCCGCCTACCATTTTCCCTACGCTTCTTTCTAGTGGCAATTCTGTTTCTTCTCTTTGACCTAGAAATTGCCCTCCTCCTCCCACTACCCTGAGGAGATCAACTTCATAATCCCACCGAAACACTCTTCTGAGCCACAATAGTCCTAATTTTATTAACCCTAGGACTAATCTACGAATGAACCCAAGGCGGCTTAGAATGAGCAGAATAAGGGATTAGTCCAAAACAAGACCTCTGACTTCGACTCAGAAAATCGTGGTTTAACTCCACGACCCCTTTATGACACCCGTACACTTTAGCTTTAGCTCAGCATTCATTTTAGGCTTAATAGGATTAGCATTCCACCGAGCCCACTTACTATCCGCGCTGCTGTGCTTAGAAGGAATAATATTATCCCTATTTATTGCACTAGCCCTATGAACACTGCAATTTGAATCAACAGCATCCTCAACGGCTCCCATATTATTACTAGCCTTCTCTGCCTGCGAGGCAAGCACCGGCCTAGCACTTCTAGTCGCTACTGCCCGCACTCACGGGACTGACCGACTACAAAATCTAAATCTTCTACAATGCTAAAAGTATTAATTCCCACAATCATGCTATTCCCAACAATTTGATTAGCCTCCCCAAAATGACTATGAACAACCACAACCGCACACAGCCTCCTAATTGCTTCCATTAGCCTAACATGACTAAAATGAACCTCAGAAACCGGGTGGGCCTCCTCTAATATGTACCTCGCCACAGACCCGCTATCAACCCCCCTTTTAGTACTAACATGCTGACTACTTCCCCTTATAATTTTAGCCAGCCAAAACCATACTAATTCTGAGCCAATTAGCCGACAACGCTCTTATATTATACTTCTCGCCTCACTACAAACCTTTCTAATCATAGCATTTGGTGCCACAGAAATCATTATATTTTATATTATATTTGAAGCTACGCTCATCCCAACCCTTATTATTATTACCCGCTGAGGAAATCAAGCCGAACGACTTAATGCAGGGACCTACTTTCTATTTTACACCCTAGCAGGGTCACTCCCGCTTTTAGTTGCCCTACTCCTTCTCCAACAATCAACAGGGTCACTATCAATATTAGTACTCCAATATTCACAACCCCTCCAACTCAGCTCTTGAGGCCACATAATCTGATGAGCTGGCTGCCTAATCGCATTTTTAGTTAAAATGCCATTATATGGGGTCCACCTATGACTGCCAAAAGCACATGTAGAAGCCCCTGTAGCCGGGTCAATAGTGCTAGCAGCAGTTCTACTGAAACTTGGTGGGTACGGGATAATGCGCATAATAGTAACACTAGACCCCCTGTCAAAAGAACTAGCCTACCCGTTTATTATTTTAGCCCTTTGAGGAATTATTATAACCGGATCAATTTGCCTTCGACAAACAGACCTAAAATCATTAATTGCCTACTCATCTGTTAGTCATATGGGGCTAGTAGCAGGAGGAATTCTAATTCAAACCACATGAGGGTTTTCAGGAGCAATTATCTTAATAGTTGCTCATGGACTAGCATCCTCGGCACTATTTTGCTTAGCCAACACAGCTTATGAACGAACCCACAGCCGAACAATGATACTCGCCCGAGGATTACAAATGATTTTTCCACTAGCCGCAGTTTGATGATTCGCCGCTAATCTAGCCAACTTAGCACTTCCCCCACTACCTAACCTAATAGGAGAACTAATAATTATTACAACACTATTCAACTGATCCCCATGGACAATTCTACTTACTGGGCTAGGAACACTAATTACAGCTGGCTATTCCCTGTATATATTTCTTATATCACAACGAGGCCCAACACCCAACCACATTATAGGACTTCAACCCTTCCACACCCGAGAACACCTACTAATAACCCTGCATCTAATTCCCGTTATCCTACTAGTAGCAAAACCAGAGCTCATGTGAGGATGATGTTACTGTAAGTATAGTTTTAACCAAAATATTAGATTGTGATTCTAAAGATAGGAGTTAAAATCTCCTTGCTCACCAAGGAAGAATGGAAAATAGTAAGCACTGCTAATCCTTACATACCGTGGTTAAAATCCACGGCTTCCTTGCGCTTTCAAAGGATAACAGCCCATCCGTTGGTCTTAGGAACCAAAAACTCTTGGTGCAAATCCAAGTGAAAGCTAAAATGACATTAATTATACACTCATCACTCCTTCTAATCTTCTTCATTTTAACATATCCACTATTTATTACACTAAATCCTAACCAACAAGACCTCAACATAGCAAAAACAACTAAAATTGCCGTTAGCTCTGCATTCTTCGTCAGCCTATTGCCTCTTATAGTTTTTCTAAACCTAAAAACAGAAGGTATTATTACAAACTGACAATGAATAAATACTCAAACGTTTGACGTCAATATTAGCTTTAAATTTGACCACTACTCCTTAATCTTTATTCCAATCGCCCTATACGTTACCTGATCAATTCTAGAGTTTGCGCTATGATACATACACTCTGACCCTAATATTGACCGATTCTTTAAATATTTACTTACATTTTTAGTAGCCATAATCATCCTAGTCACAGCTAATAACATATTCCAATTATTTATTGGCTGAGAAGGGGTGGGAATTATGTCATTCCTGTTAATTGGCTGATGACATGGACGAGCAGACGCTAATACAGCAGCTCTACAAGCTGTTATTTACAACCGAGTAGGAGACATCGGACTAATTATAACTATGGCCTGATTTGCAATAAACCTCAACTCTTGAGAAATTCAACAAATCTTTGCCTTATCAAAAAACTTCGACATAACAGTCCCCTTACTGGGACTTGCCTTAGCGGCAACAGGAAAATCAGCCCAGTTTGGCCTCCACCCATGGCTACCGTCTGCCATGGAGGGCCCTACACCAGTGTCTGCCCTACTCCACTCAAGCACCATGGTCGTTGCAGGAATCTTCTTACTAATCCGCCTCCATCCTCTTATAGAAAATAATCAGCTAGCCCTAACGATCTGCCTCTGTCTCGGAGCACTAACCTCATTATTTACAGCCACTTGTGCTTTAACCCAAAATGATATCAAAAAAATTGTAGCTTTTTCAACATCAAGTCAGCTTGGATTAATAATAGTTACAATTGGACTAAACCAACCACAACTGGCATTCCTCCACATCTGTACCCACGCCTTCTTCAAGGCCATACTATTCTTATGCTCTGGATCAATTATTCATAGCCTAAACGACGAACAAGATATCCGAAAAATAGGCGGCCTATTCAACATTATACCTGCCACCTCAACTTACTTTATAATTGGCAACCTTGCCCTAACAGGAACCCCCTTTTTAGCAGGGTTCTTCTCAAAAGATGCAATTATTGAAGCCCTAAACACCTCTTATCTAAACGCCTGAGCCCTAACCCTAACACTAATCGCCACATCATTCACCGCAGTATACAGCTTCCGATTAGTATACTTCGTAATTATAGGGACCCCCCGATTTTCACCGCTATCCCCAATTAATGAAAACAGCCCGCTAGTAATTAATTCTATTAAACGACTTGCCTGAGGAAGCATTATTGCAGGACTCATCATTACACAAAACTTCCTACCAACAAAAACACCAATCATAACAATACCAACCACCCTAAAAATAGCAGCCCTTGCAGTAACAATTGTGGGCCTACTTGTAGCCACAGAGCTAGCTAATATAACAAGCAAACAAGTAAAAATTACCCCAATAATCCCCACACACCACTTCTCAAATATACTAGGATTCTTTCCAACAGCCATTCACCGCCTCCTTCCAAAACTTAAACTTACCATAGGACAGTCCGCCGCCACCCAACTTGACAAAACATGACTCGAAGCCGTAGGACCAAAAGGCCTAGCATTAATACAAATAACCACAGCAAAAACTATAAATGATATTACACGAGGAATAATCAAAACATATCTGACCATTTTCCTCCTAACCCTAATCTTGGCCACCATCCCCATTTTCTTTTAAACCGCACGAAGAGCCCCACGACTTAAACCACGAGTAAGTTCTAAAACAACAAGCAAAGTTAAAAGCAGTACCCAAGCACAAATAACCAATATAACCCCACCAGACGAATATATTATTGACACCCCACTAACATCCCCACGCAATATAGAAAACTCCTTTAATTCATCCACAGCCACCCATGAGCCTTCATATCAGCCCCCTCAGAAAAATCCCGCCACTAAACTAACCCCTAATAAGTAAACTAAAACATACCCTAGCACAGAACGACTACCCCAAGCCTCTGGGAAAGGTTCAGCAGCCAAAGCTGCCGAATAGGCAAAAACCACAAGCATCCCACCTAAATAAATTAAAAAAAGAACTAATGATAAAAAAGAACCTCCATGCCCAACCAAAATCCCGCACCCAACCCCAGCTGCAACCACTAAACCAAGAGCAGCAAAATAAGGCGTAGGATTAGAAGCAACAGCAACTAAGCCAACGACCAAAGCTATTAGTAATAAAAACATAAAATAGGTCATAATTCTTGCTCAGACTTTAACCGAGACCAATGACTTGAAGAACCATCGTTGTTATTCAACTACAAAAACCATTAATGGCAAGCCTACGAAAAACACACCCCCTTATTAAAATTGCTAACAGCGCACTAGTTGACCTACCAACACCATCTAATATCTCAGCATGATGAAATTTTGGGTCTTTACTAGGACTATGCCTAATTACCCAAATCCTAACTGGCCTATTCCTAGCTATACACTATACCTCCGACATTTCAACTGCATTCTCATCAGTAGTCCACATCTGTCGGGATGTTAACTACGGCTGACTAATCCGAAATATCCACGCTAACGGGGCATCATTCTTCTTCATCTGCATTTACATACATATTGCCCGAGGCCTATATTATGGATCGTACCTCTATAAAGAAACCTGAAACATCGGCGTAATTCTTCTACTGCTAGTTATAATGACAGCCTTTGTCGGCTATGTTCTACCATGAGGACAAATATCTTTTTGAGGTGCCACAGTAATTACAAATCTTCTGTCTGCCGTGCCATATATAGGTGACATATTAGTCCAATGAATTTGAGGCGGATTTTCAGTAGACAACGCAACACTAACACGATTCTTCGCATTTCACTTCCTGTTACCATTTATTATTGCCGCCACAACTATCCTTCACCTACTATTTTTACACGAGACAGGATCAAATAACCCAGTTGGATTAAACTCAGACGCAGACAAAATCTCTTTCCACCCATACTTTACGTATAAAGACCTCCTAGGGTTCGTAATTATACTACTAGCTTTAATATTACTAGCATTATTCTCCCCCAATCTTCTAGGGGACCCAGAAAACTTCACCCCCGCCAACCCGCTAGTTACCCCTCCTCATATCAAACCAGAATGATACTTCTTATTTGCCTACGCCATCCTACGATCAATCCCAAATAAACTTGGAGGTGTTCTCGCACTACTATTCTCTATTCTAGTATTAATAATTGTACCCCTATTACACACCTCAAAACAACGAGGATTAACATTTCGCCCCATCACCCAATTCTTATTTTGAACCTTAGCAGCAGATATGGTTATTTTAACATGAATTGGGGGCATGCCCGTAGAACACCCGTTTATTATTATTGGACAAATCGCATCCGTACTTTACTTCGCATTATTCCTCATTTTTATACCACTAGCAGGATGATTAGAAAATAAAGCACTACAATGAGCTTGCCCTAGTAGCTTAGTCTAAAAGCATCGGTCTTGTAATCCGAAGATCGGAGGTTAAATCCCCCCCTAGCGCCCAGAAAAAAGAGACTTTAACTCTCGCCCCTGGCTCCCAAAGCCAGAATTCTAAACTAAACTATTTTCTGGGGGTAACCACCCCCTTATGGTGTAATACATGTTATGCATGATATTACATTGATGTGTTAGTACATATATGCATTATCACCAAATCACTATATTAAACATAAAGCAAGTACTAAATGTCAAGGTATACATAAAGCATAATTATTAAAATTCAGAAATAATATTATTTTAAATTGGGTAATATATTAATCCCCAAAAATTTGACCTCAAATTTTTCCTTGAAGTATACAGCTAAAATCGTATTAGAAAATATTAATGTAGTAAGAGACCACCAACTAGTAGTATAAAGGCATATCATGCATGATAGAATCAGGGACAATAACTGTGGGGGTCGCACAATATGAACTATTACTGGCATCTGGTTCCTATTTCAGGTATATAACTGTAATAATCCCACTATCGGATAATTATACTGGCATTTGATTAATGGTGTGGTACATATGTCTCGTTACCCACCATGCCTAGCGTTCTCTTATATGCATAACGTTCTCTTTTTTTTTCCTCTTCACTTACATTTCAGAGTGCAAATTCAAAATGTGAATTAAGGTTGAACATATTCCTTGTATGTGATGATATATATTAATTATTATAAGACATAATTTAAGAATTACATATTACTATCTCAAGTGCATAACATATACATTACTTCTTCAACTTATCCTTATATATCCCCCCTTTTTGGTTTTTGATCGACAAACCCCCCTACCCCCCTACGCCCGGCGAATCCTGTTATTCTTGTCAAACCCCAAAAGCAAGAAAGACTCAAGAACGTATTAGCCAGCGAGTTGTGGTGAAAATTGGCATCCCATTATATATATATATATATATATATATAATATATATATATATATATATATATATGCACCAATTTTTATTATACAACTTTTCGTTGACCTAACAACCCCTACTAAAAATTTTACAAAATAACCCGGCACTAAATATTCTAATATTATTAAGC